GGTTATCTTGATAGGATAAATAATGTGTTTTTAACCTCTATTAAGGTCAGATTGCCCCCATCTGGCTTTTTTTCCAAATATTTTGGTACATTTCAAGGTCAGATTGCCCCCATCTGGCTTTTTTTCCAAATATTTTGGTACATTTCAAGGTCAGATTGCCCCCATCTGGCTTTTTTTCCAAATATTTTGGTACATTTCAAGGTCAGATTGCTCCCATCTGGCTTTTTTTCCAAATATTTTGGTACATTTCAAGGTCAGATTGCTCCTATCTGACTTTTTTTCCAAATATTTTGGTACATTTCAAGGTCAGATTGCTCCTATCTGACTTTTTAATACTTTTTAGTACATTTCAAGGTCAGATTGCTCCTATCTGACTTTTTTTCCAAATATTTTGGTACATTTCAAGGTCAGATTGCCCCCATCTGGCTTTTTAATACTTTTTAGTACAAAAAAATATGCTTAATAGATTTAAACTATTCCCTAAAGTATCAAAAACTTTTATACATATTATAATAAAGCATAAAAAGATAAGCTAAAATAAGCTAGTGGGTTCATACCTCATTTATAAAGGTATAACCCCTTTTCTTTTTAATCACAAAATTCTTTAAACTCATTTTCCTAATAACCTTAATAGTAGGTTCCCTAATTTCAATTTCCTCAATTTCCTGATTCTGCTCATGAATTGGGTTGGAAATTAATCTATTAAGGTTTATTCCACTAATAAAAACCCAAAATAATAAATATTCAACAGAAAGAATTAGAAAATACTTTCTTACCCAAGCAATAGCCTCATTTATGCTTCTATTCTCAATTATTATATTTACAAACTCAAAAGAATTCAACTTCGATTTAAATTGAGTAACATCAACTTTCATAAGATCAGCAATTTTAATAAAAATAGGAGCAGCCCCCCTTCATTTTTGATTCCCTGAAGTAGCAAGAGGAATCTCTTGAAATTCAAACCTTATTCTTTTAACATGACAAAAAATTGCCCCAATAATTCTTATTTCATACTTAAACATTCTGCCAAATTTAATAATTTTATTTATTGTATCATCAAGAATTATCGGAAGATTAATAGGACTAAACCAAACATGTCTACGAAAGATTTTATCTTATTCATCAATCAATCATATAAGATGGATAATTGCCGCCACTATATGCTCCATAAATACCTGAATATTTTACTTTATTATTTATTCCCTTATAAACCTAGTCATTATTAATACACTAAAAACATGAAAAGTATTTTTTATTTCACAAATTTATTTAATCAAAAATAACTCAAGAAAAATCTTATTTATAATAAATTTATTCTCATTGGGGGGATTACCCCCATTCCCAGGATTTGTTCCAAAATGAATTATAATTAATCAACTTAGATACTATTCAATATTTTCCTTAACCCTAGTAATAATTATTTTTACACTAGTAACGTTATTTTTTTATCTACGAATTTCTTTCTCAACATTATCATTATTTACTAGAAATTCAATAATTTCAAAGTCAAAAAATAATGTAACTACAAGAATTATAATTCTAAGAACTCTTCCTATAATTGCAGAGTTAACTTTACTACTTTAAGAATTTAAGTTAAAAAAACTCTTGACCTTCAAAGCCAAAAATAGAAAATTTTTCTAATTCTTAAACTACAGAATTAAATTCTCCTCTGAATTTGCAATTCAGTGTCATTATTGACTATATAATTGATAAAAAAGAACTATCTTCTTGTTAATAAATTTACAATTTACCGCCTAAACTCAGCCATTTTACCGAACAAGTGATTATACTCAACAAATCATAAAGACATTGGAACTCTTTATTTCATTTTCGGAGCATGGGCAGGAATAGTTGGGACATCCCTTAGAGTACTAATTCGAACAGAATTAGGAACCCCAGGAAGATTAATTAGAGATGATCAAATTTTTAATACTATTGTAACAGCTCATGCATTCATTATAATTTTTTTTATAGTTATACCAATTCTCATTGGAGGATTTGGAAATTGGCTAGTGCCACTTATACTAGGTGCTCCTGATATAGCATTTCCACGATTAAACAATATAAGATTCTGATTATTACCACCAAGATTAACCCTTCTTCTTATAAGAAGAATTATTGACAAAGGAGCTGGTACAGGATGAACTGTTTATCCACCTCTTGCTGCAAATATTGCACATGAAGGAGCATCTGTAGATCTAGCTATCTTTAGGCTTCACATATCAGGAGTCTCATCCATTCTAGGGGCAATCAACTTTATTTCCACCATTATTAATATACATCCAACAGGAATAAAGCCAGAACAACTATCACTATTTACTTGAGCCGTAAAAATCACGGCTGTTCTCTTACTTTTATCCCTCCCAGTACTAGCGGGAGGAATCACAATATTACTAACAGATCGAAACATTAATACTTCTTTTTTTGACCCTGCAGGGGGAGGAGACCCTATTTTGTACCAACACTTATTTTGGTTTTTTGGACATCCAGAAGTTTATATTTTAATCCTTCCAGGATTTGGAATAATTTCTCACATTATTAGACAAGAAAGAGGTAAAAAAGAAGCTTTTGGAGTATTAGGAATAATTTATGCTATAAGAGCTATTGGTCTTCTAGGGTTCCTAGTATGAGCCCATCATATATTCACTGTAGGAATAGATGTTGATACACGAGCTTATTTTACCTCAGCTACAATAATTATTGCTGTACCAACAGGAATTAAAATCTTTAGATGATTAGCAACTTACCATGGAACTCAAATCGAAACAAGACCTAGATCTTTATGAGCCCTAGGATTCTTATTCCTGTTTACCCTAGGAGGATTAACAGGTGTAGTTTTAGCTAACTCATCTCTTGATATTATTCTTCATGACACTTACTATGTAGTAGCTCACTTTCACTATGTACTTTCCATAGGAGCTGTATTCGCTATTATAGCAGGGTTAGTTCAATGATTCCCTTTATTTACAGGATTAACGTTAAACAATAAATATCTAAAAACTCAATTCATTTCAATATTTATTGGAGTAAATTTAACTTTCTTCCCACAACACTTCTTAGGATTAAGAGGTATACCCCGACGATACTCGGACTACCCAGACGCATATATCATATGAAATATCATCTCATCAATCGGAAGATTAATTTCACTAATAAGAATTATATTTTTTATTTTCATCATCTGAGAAAGATTTTCCGTAAAACGAATAGCCATTACTCCTCTAAATATATCATCGTCAATTGAATGACTCCAGAAACTATCACCAGCAGAGCATAGATATAATGAATTACCTGCCATTTCTTCATACTTCTAATATGGCAGAAAAGTGCCTTGGACTTAAACCCCAATCATAAAGATTTAAATCTTTTTTTAGAAATCGCAACATGAAAAACTCTCCTACTACAAGATAGATCCTCACCCTTAATAGAACAACTATTATTTTTTCATGATCACACCCTACTTATTCTAATTATTATTACAATCCTAGTAGGACAAATACTTTTATCAATACTTTTCAATAAATTTATTAATCGCTTTCTACTGGAAGGACAAATAATTGAAATAATTTGAACTATCCTTCCTGCCTTAATTTTAATCATTATTGCACTTCCATCACTACGACTCCTTTATATTCTAGATGAAAATCTAAATCCAATAATCTCTATTAAAGCAATCGGGCATCAATGGTACTGATCTTATGAATATTCAGACTATTCAAACATTGAATTTGACTCTTATATAATTCCAATTAACGATATAAAATCATCAAGATTCCGCCTTCTAGATGTAGATAATCGACTAGTTATCCCATTCAATACACAAGTACGAATACTGACAACATCAATAGATGTTATTCATTCATGAACAATTCCATCTCTAGGAGTAAAGATCGACAGAGTTCCAGGTCGTCTAAACCAAACTAATCTATTAATTAACCGCACAGGCCTTCTATTTGGACAGTGCTCCGAAATTTGTGGAGCAAACCATAGATTTATACCAATCACTATTGAAAGAATTAATATTAATTCTTTCCTAAAGTGAATTTCAAGAAATAAATAAACATTAGATGGCTGAAAGCAAGCACTGGTCTCTTAAACCATAAAATAGTAAAATAGCTCTTACTTCTAATGAAAAATTTAGTTAAATCACGCATAACGTTAGCTTGTCAAGCTAAAATTATTAATATTAATAATTTTTAATTCCTCAAATAGCTCCATTAGCATGAATCAGATTATTTATTTTCTTCACTATTCTATTCTTTATTACCTGCATCATTAATTTTTTTATATTTAGCTACTCTCCAAAATACGAAATTATTAAAACATTTAAAAATTTACCTTCCTGAAAATGATAGCCAATCTATTTTCGTCTTTTGACCCATCAAGATTCCCATCATTTTCTCTAAATTGATCAAGATCAATTTTAATTTTAATAATTCCGTCAATATTTTGATTTATCCCATCACGATGAAACTATATTTGAATTTTATTAATCTCAACTATACATAAAGAATTTAAAATCCTAATTAAAAACCCAGTTAATAAGGGAAGAACTCTATTATTTACTAGATTATTCACTTTTATTATAATAAACAACTTCTTAGGCCTATTCCCATACATTTTTACAAGATCAAGACATATAGCATTTACTTTAGCTCTTAGTTTACCACTATGATTAAGATTCATATTATTTGGTTGAATCAATAATACAACCCACATATTTGCCCATTTAGTCCCACAAGGCGCCCCAAGAGTTCTTCTTCCATTCCTTGTAATTATTGAAACAACAAGAAACATCATTCGACCAGGAACCCTTGCTATTCGGCTAACAGCAAACATAATTGCAGGGCATCTTCTTTTAACACTATTAGGAAATTCAGGACCATCTTTACCATCAACATTATTAGCCCTACTTATTATAGCTCAGATTCTTCTTTTAACACTAGAATCAGCTGTAGCAATTATCCAAGCCTACGTTTTTTCTATTCTAATAACCTTATATTCTAGAGAAGTAAATTAATGAAACAAAATCACCCCTTTCACCTAGTTAACCAAAGACCCTGACCACTAACAACATCCCTTAGAGTATTTTCTATATTAATAGGAGTAATTAAATGATTCCACCTTTTCAAAACAGATCTTCTAATCCTAGGTCTAGTATTAACAATTATATCATCATACCAATGATGACGAGATATTACCCGAGAAAGAACATTTCAAGGTCATCATACTATAAAAGTAGTAAACGGATTAAAATGGGGGATAATTTTATTTATTGTATCAGAAATTTTTTTCTTTTTTGCATTCTTCTGAGCCTTTTTCCACTCAAGTTTATCACCAGCAATCGAACTAGGAATAAACTGACCTCCAAAAGAAATCAAACCATTTAACCCACTGGAAATCCCATTATTAAACACCCTGATCCTATTAACTTCTGGGTTAACAATCACATGATCACACCACAGATTAATAGAAAACAATTATAATCAAGCCCTTCAAAGTCTAACTCTTACAGTGGCACTAGGAATTTATTTTTCTTTCCTTCAAGGATTTGAATATATAGAAGCACCATTCTCTATCGCTGATAGGGTATATGGCTCAACATTCTTCATAACAACAGGCTTGCATGGTCTACACGTAATTGTTGGATCAACATTTTTATTGATCTGTTTAATCCGACTATTCAAAAACCATTTCTCTCAAACCCACCACTTTGGATTCGAAGCAGCAGCTTGATATTGACATTTTGTAGATGTAGTATGGCTATTCCTCTATATTTCAATTTATTGATGAGGAAGATAATCAAAAAATACTTAAATAATATAAAAATTATATTTGACTTCCAATCAAAAAATCTGTGTTACAGTTTAAGTAATATACATAATTCAACTAATAACAATTATTATTATTATTATCCTTACTATCCTAGTAGTAATCCTAAACTTAATTTCAAAAAAATCATTCAATGACCGAGAAAAAATAAGACCATTTGAATGTGGATTTGACCCTAAAAATTCTGCACGGCTTCCTTTCTCACTACATTTCTTCTTAATCGCTATTATTTTTGCTATTTTCGATGTAGAATTAACGTTATTCTTACCTCTTGTCCTATTAACAAAAAGATTAAATTCCAAAAAACTTATATTCTGCTTGAGAATATTTTCAGTTATTCTTCTATATGGATTATTTCATGAGTGAAATCAAGGAGCTCTTACATGAGTAGATTAAGGATAATAGTTTAAAAAAAAACTTTTAACTTGCACTTAAAAAATATAATAATTTTATTTATCTTAAATGGAAAACAAATAAGTTGTACTTAGTTTCGACCTAAGATTATGGTGCTGGCCCACCTCCATTTACCTCCTGTCTTCTTAAAATTAATTGAAACCAAAGTAGAGGTTTATCACTGTTAATGATACAAATGGATTTTTCCCAATTAAAGGATTAAGAAAATCAAGAAAAAGCTTCTAACTTTATTCTTAAGCAGTGTAAGTCTGTTTTTAATCCTCACCTGTTTATATAGTTTAAAAAAACGTAACATTTTCATTGTTAAATTGGAGTATCTCCTTTAAATATTCAAAAGTTTATAACTACCTTAGTATCTTCAATACTATGCTCTCGAAATTAAGCTATTTAAATAAAAAATAATTAAAATTAAAGCTAAGAAAAATAAAAAAATTAACAAGTAAATCTTTACATGATTAATTCTGTAAGCTTGAAAATTAGAGGCAACTCAAATTAAAAAATTTGAAAGTCCCCCCTTTCCATAAAACTCTAATCATCCATGATCAAAATCCTTATAAATTTTTTTACCAAAAAATAAGAAAGATCCAATAATTCCTAAAGTTGATAAAATAGGTAAATTTCACATCCCAGAAATAAATATCTTCAATTTGTATATATTTGTATTACTATAGTAATAATTGATATTATTAGTTTCGTAACCGATAATTCCCCCAGTAAAAATTATAAATAAAGTTATTAATTTTATACCAGAAGGCAAATAAATAAAATAGGGAACTAAAAGAAAAACCCAAGAAAAAAATCTACCTATAAGAACAACAAAAAAAATTAAACCTAATATTCTATAATTCATTAGTATGTTATTTTTTTCTCTTAAACATCTCAGTGATGAAACATTGTAATCACCAAAAAAAATAAAATATGAGAGACGAATAGAATAGGAAACCGTCAACCCAATTGAAATATAAAATACTGCATAAACTAACAACCCAGAAACTCTTATTGATAAGAATTCGGCAATTAAATCCTTTGAGTAAAATCCTGCTATAAATGGAATACCACACAAAGCAAAATTTCTCACTCTCATACACATACATGTAAAAGGTATAAAATTAATCTGACCCCCCATATAACGAATATCTTGTACATCTCCTATATTATGAATAATTGCACCTGCACACATAAATAAAAGTGCTTTAAATAATGCATGAGTTAAAAGATGAAAAAAGGCTAAATTTGCCCCCCCTAAACATAAAATTCTAATTATTAAACCAAGCTGAGATAAAGTAGATAAAGCAATAATTTTTTTTAAATCAAACTCAAAATTAGCTGATAGACCTGCTATAAATATAGTAAATAAAGATAAATACAATAAAACATTTAAAATATTGGAATCAATAAATTCTCTAAAACGAATTAATAAGTAAACACCTGCAGTAACTAAAGTCGAAGAATGAACAAGAGAAGAAACAGGTGTAGGGGCTGCTATAGCAGCAGGCAACCAAGAAGAAAAAGGAATTTGAGCTCTTTTAGTAATAGCTGCTAAAACCACAAAAATATAAATTATAATTATAGAATAATCATAAAATAAAAAATTTCATCTACCAACCTTACCTATTATTAAAGCAATACCTATTAAAATGGCTGCATCACCAATTCGATTTGATAAAGCTGTTAATATGCCAGCATTAAAAGATTTTCTACTTTGGTAATAAATAACCAAAGCATAAGATACAAGACCTAGCCCATCTCAACCTACTAAAATAGCCACTATATTTATCCTTAAAATCAATATCATCATAGAAAATACAAACATGACTATTAAAAAAATAAATCGATTTAAAAAAACGTCCCCAGACATATACTCCTTTCTATAATTAAAAATTAATCTAGAAATGTACAAAACAAAACCTATAAAAATGCAAGTTATTCAATCAATATATAAAACAACATCAAATCTAATATGAGAAAAAAATAAACAATTAAATTCAAAGAAAAAGTAAAAATCAAGAAACGAAAAAATTATTCCTAACAAAAAAAAGATAAAAGATAAACACATTAAAACTATAGAAAACACTCTGCAGTAAAAAATTACCTAATATAATACTATATATCTTCAGTTCCACAAACTAATGCTTTTAATTAAACTAATTAAGTAAACCCAACAAGAAACAAACTCACCCTTTAAAAATAATAAATTCAAAGGAACTCAATGTAAAAATAATAATAGATATTCACGCCCATTTACTCTATTTATAGAGTAAAGACCAGAATAAAACTGACCGTGCTGAGTAAATGAGTATAAAAATAAAGAATAAACCCCTCTATAAAAAACTAGAAAAAATAAAAATACTAAAAAATAACTTCTATATAAATAAATAGAATTAATAAGAATAATTTCACCAACCAAATTTAAAGATGGTGGAGCAGATATATTAGATGAACAAAAAAGAAACCACCACAAAGCTAAGCTAGGTATAATATTAATAAAACCTTTATTTAAATAAAGTCTTCGTCTATGGGTACGCTCATAAAGTAAATTAGCTAGACAAAAGAGACCAGATGATCTTAATCCATGGGCTAATATTAAACTTAAAGAGCCTCAGGACCCCCATAAATTATAAGTTAAAATACCTGCTAAAACTACTCTTATATGAGAAACAGAAGAATAAGCAATTAATATCTTCATATCTCTCTGACGCACACAAACCATTGAAATAAAAACTGCCCCAACTATAGAAATCAAAATAAAAAATAGATTATTTTTTGTACCAATAAAAGTAAATACTCTTATTAAACGAAGAAGGCCGTATCCACCTAACTTAAGTATAACTCCTGCCAAAATTATAGACCCAGCAATAGGGGCCTCAACATGAGCTTTAGGAAGTCATAAATGAACAAAAAATATTGGAATCTTAACAAAAAAAACTATACTTAGACAAATATATAAAAATAAGTTATCAATACTACTGAGGAAATAAAACTCTATTGTATTATTTTTTACATCCAAAAAAAATAATCCTATTATTATAGGCAAGGAAACTAATAATGTATAAAATAACAAATATATACCTGCCGAAATACGCTCAGGCTGATTACCCCACCCAATAATTAATAATAATGTAGGAATTAGCCTCACCTCAAAAAATAAATAAAAAACAAATAAATTTATTGAACTAAAAGCAAGAATCAATCTTATTAAAAGAATTAAAACAGTAAAAACAAAAAATTTACTATAAACACTATAAAAATTAATTTCTCCTCTGGCTAAAAGTATCAATCTACAAATTCATAAACTCAAAGCAATCAAAGAAAAAGACAGTAAATCAACCCCCAACCCACAAGAAATATTTAAGATCTCAAAACCAAAACTTAATTTAAGCAAAAACATAAAAGATAATAAAAACCCATAATAAACAGAAAATCAATACTTAACAAAAAAAGAAATAAAAATCAAACAAGAAAGACTAAAAATTAAATCCATTATTTATTTATCATAAATTATCAAAAATTATAACTATATCCATTCCATGAGTACGAATTAAAACTACTAATAAAGCCAATCCCAAAGCACCCTCACAAACTCTTATAGATAAATAAACTATATTTAATAAACTTTCTGACCTAAACTGAACAAAATAAAAAAACATTAGTATATAAACAGATAAAACTATAACCTCCAGACTCACAAGTATTACTAAAAAATGTTTATTTCTCAAAATATAAGAAACTAAACCACATAAAAAAAGAAATATAAAAGAAATAGAATCAATGTTTATAAACATTATCATTAGTTTTAATAATTTAACAAAAAATATTGGTCTTGTAAATCAAAAATAAGAAAATTATCTTTTAAAACTTCAGAAAAAAGGAACCCCCTCTCTTTAGTCTCCAAAACTAATATTTTACATAAACTATTTTCTGATATTCTTTATCTTTTCATCTTTAATTGCCTAGCCTCATTTCTATTCATCATATTTGAAAATCCTCTATCAAAAGGATATATATTATTATTATTAACGATTTCTACCTCACTATCAGCAAGAATAATACACTTAAATTCCTGATTTGGATATATTTTATTTCTTGTAATAGTAGGGGGTATATTAGTAGCATTCATTTATATAACAAGAATTGCCTCAAATGAAAAATTTAAATTTCCCAGACCATTATATATAATCATTTTTATAATTTTAGCATCTATAATAACAATTATAGCTTGAAAAAGAGAACTTTTTTTCACTATAAAATATCAGTCCATTCTAGAAAGGCAAGAAATAATCAAAATATACAACAAAATATTTATAAACAAAATTTTCAGAAGACCTATAAGACAAGTCCCTATTGCTTTAATAAGATACCTATTTTTAGCCCTAATTATAGTAGTTAAAATAACTGATTTTATCAAAGGCCCTATTCGACAAAAATAATGATAAAACATCTTAAAAATAATTCTCTATTCAAAATCTTTAATAATTCCCTAGTTGATTTACCAACACCATTAAATATTTCATCAATATGAAATTTTGGGAGACTCTTAGGAATATGTTTAATAATCCAAATCTTAACAGGACTTTTTTTAGCAATACATTATTGTCCAAACATTGATCTAGCCTTTAATAGAGTTGCCCATATTTGTCGTGATGTAAATTATGGGTGGCTTCTCCGAACCTTGCATGCTAATGGAGCCTCTTTCTTTTTTATTTGTCTATATATCCATATTGGACGAGGTATCTATTATAGATCTTACAATTTTAAAGAAACATGAATATCAGGAGTTACTATCTTTTTCCTAGTTATAGCAACAGCCTTTCTAGGATATGTTCTTCCTTGAGGGCAAATATCATTTTGAGGAGCAACTGTAATTACAAATTTAGTTTCAGCTATCCCTTATTTAGGGAATTTTATTGTTCAATGAATTTGGGGAGGCTTTGCTGTTGATAATGCAACTCTTACACGCTTTTTTGCTTTTCATTTCATCTTACCATTTATTGTAGCTGCTCTAGTAATTATTCATCTTATATTCCTCCACCAAACAGGATCAAATAACCCTATTGGATGTTCAAGAAATATTGATAAATTACCATTTCATCCATTTTTTACATTTAAAGACCTTGTCGGAGCTATAATCATAATAGGATCTTTAGTTATTTTAACACTTCAAGCTCCCTATATACTAGGAGACCCTGATAATTTCACCCCAGCAAATCCCCTAGTAACCCCAGTCCATATCCAACCAGAATGATATTTTTTATTTGCATATGCTATTTTACGTTCAATCCCCAATAAATTAGGAGGAGTTTTAGCACTAGTTATATCAATCGCTATCTTGTATATTCTCCCTTTTATCAATAAAAAAAAATTCACAAGTAATCAATTTTACCCATTAAATAAATTTATATTCTGAACTCTTCTTTCAGTTGTGCTTTTATTAACCTGAATTGGAGCACGACCAGTTGAAGACCCTTATGTCCTAACAGGACAAATCTTAACAGTAGTCTACTTTACAATCTTTATAGTTAACCCAATCATATCCAAATCATGAGATCTAATCCTATTTAAATAAGGCTAATGAACTTGTATAAGTGTATATTTTGAAAATATAAAAAAGAAATAACAATTTTCTATTAGCTTAGTTTTAAACTAAAAACAGTTAAAAAACGATAACATAACTTATAATAATCTATAAGATTATAAATAATGTAAACATTTCAAGAAACGCTACATAAAAAATCAATATTATCAAAGAAACAGGAAGATAACACTTCCAAACTAGGTATATCAATTTATCATAACGATAACGTGGTAACCTGCCACGAACTCAAATCCAAAAAAAAGCCACCAATGCTACTTTAATGAAAAATAAAGCTGAATTAAGTGAGCCCCCCAAAAAAGATAAAGAACAAAACATCCTTATAAATAAAATTCTAGCATATTCAGCTAAAAAAATCATTGCAAACCCACCTCTTCTGTATTCAACATTAAACCCAGAAACTAATTCAGATTCACCCTCAGCAAAATCAAAAGGAGAACGATTAGTTTCAGCCAATAAAGAAACAATAAGCATCACTCTTAAAGGAAAAAAAATAAATAAAAATCAGGAACCCAACTGATAGTTATAAAAATCAAACAGCTTAAAACCAAAAATAAAAAATAAGAAAGATAGTATAATCAAAATTAATCTTACCTCATAAGAAATTATTTGAGCAATAGAACGTAAACCCCCCAATATTGCATAATTAGAATTAGAAGACCAACCAGCAAGAATAATAGTGTATACCCCTAAACTTATTACACTCATAACAAACAAGAAAGACAAATTAAATCTTAAATTTAAAGAAAAAAAAGGAACTCCTATTCACAATAAAATAGCCAAAAATAAATTAACCAAAGGAGAAACATAAAAAATAACCAAGTTAGAACTAACTGGAAAAGTTTGTTCCTTACTAAACAATTTAATTGCATCTCTAAAAGGCTGGAATAAACCAGTAAACCCTAATTTATTAGGGCCTTTACGTAAGTGAATATAGCCCAAAACCTTGCGCTCCAACAAGGTAAGAAAAGCTACTCCTACTAATACACAAATAATCTGAATTAAACTTGTCAAAACAATTAAAACCAAATCTCTCAACATCAAGTATTACCTATAGCTATAAGCTATATAAAAAGATTCTAAATCTATCACACTTTTCTGCCAAAGTAACAATAATATTCTTCATAAAACTATTATAGTAAATCTTTGGTCCTTTCGTACTAAAAAATATTAAAATAATAAAGATAGAAACCAACCTGGCTCACGCCGGTTTAAACTCAGATCATGTAAAATTTTAAAGGTCGAACAGACCTAAAAGTTTAGCCCCTTCACCAAACCTTAATTTTAATCCAACATCGAGGTCGCAAACTCTTCTTTCGATAAGAACTCTCTAGAAAAATAACGCTGTTATCCCTAAGGTAATTTTTTCTTTTAATCTTTAAAAAGGATCAATAAAATACTTATCAGTATTTATTTAAAAAGAAAAGTTAATCAAATTATTCCAATCACCCCAACTAAATAGTCAAAAAAAATTAAATTAAATATTCCAATTGTTCTTTTATCCTTAACTATAAAACTCTATAGGGTCTTCTCGTCTTTTATAAAAATATATGCCTTCTTACATATTAATAAAATTCTATTAAATTTTAATAGAGACAGTTAATTCCTCATTCAACCTTTCATACAAGCTTTCAATTAAAAAACTAATGATTATGCTACCTTTGCACGGTCAGTATACCGCGGCCATTCAAAACTCATTGGGCAGGTTAGACCTTAAATTATAATCAAAAGGCCATGTTTTTAATAAACAGGTGAGAATTAATTTTGCCGAGTTCCTTTATTAAACCTTAAACTCTGTAAAATAAAAAAAACTTATTATACTAATTTTATCATTATTTCTGAATAAATCAAAATTAAAATTCATATTTCAATAAAAAATATAAACAAATTTAAAAAATCTTATTTTTCACAAATCAAGATATAAATCACTAAGCAGACACTACAAATCCTACTAATTTAAAATAAAAAAAACTTATTATATAAATTTAATCTAAAGCTCAACCCCTAGATTATTACTTCTGCTAAAAATAATTCTAACCAATAAAAATTATTTTCATAAACAGCAAGAAATTAAATTTCTTTCTCAAAAAACTAGATATATTTGGAAACGATTAACATTTCACTTCGATTTAATTATTATCAATATTATTGCCACAATAAAAATCATAACTAAATAGCTCTTCCAAATTCGAGAAAACCAAAATTTTGGAACTTTTTAAATAAACCCTGATACACAAGGTACAAAAAATAATTTTTTCTTTTTTAATATTTAAAAATTTCTTTCACAATACTAATTATCTATATCTAAAAATATTAGTTCAATAAATTTACTATAAACAAATAATCCTTTAATTACTTAAATAAACAATAGTTTAATAACAGACATTTTATTACTCAAATCACATCTATTAAAACAATCTCTTTAATGTAAATAAAACGCTTCTTTTAAAGCTTCAATTTGCCTTCTAGAAGCACTTTCCAGTACGCCTACTATGTTACGACTTATTCCACTTTATAGTGAAAGCGACGGGCGATATGTACATATTTTAGAGCTTTAATCATTTTTTAAATATTAGTAAAAAATTACTTTCAAATCCACTTTATAGAATCTTTTCAAAAAACTAACCAATAATAAACTTAATGTAATCCACCTCTTCTTTGGCATAAGCTACATCTTGACTTGAAATCCTTTCTATTTAGAAATCCTGAATATTTAATTTCAGTAAAAATATTCAAACCACAGCGATATATAAACTAATAACCCAAAGTAACTTTAATCGTGGAATATCAATTACAGGGCAGATTCCTCTGAATAGACTAAAATACCGCCATCTTTCTTAATTTTCAAGAACTTAACTACTAATAATTTAGGCTTTAATTTTTTCGTTTTTATAATAGGGTATCTAATCCTAGTTTTTTATAAAATTTCCTAGCCTCAACATTTTTTATAAACTTTCCATATTTTAAAATTTCACCTAATAAAATACATTTTAATTTATAATTTAATTAAAGTTTAACTACGCCTAATAAACTTCTGTTGCACAATTTGTCTAACCGCAACTGCTGGCACAAATTTAGTTTGTACTAAAAATTCCCACTATATCTCGGCCCCCCGAATATTTAATTTTTGAAACTGCCCCATCAAATTTCATTATTATTTAAATAATAGCTTTATTTTACGCCAAAACTTGCATTTAACCCAGAATTTTCCAGAACCCCCAAGCAAAAAAACTTTTGATCCACAAGCCTATATATAACATACATATATATAAATATTTTAATTGAACTTTCATATTCAATTGATTAATCCATAAATACTTAATAATTATATTAATTTTCATTTTATTGTTTTAAATGAAAATTTATATAATTATTATTCAATATTATAAAAAAAATTTATTGCATAGTAAAATAAATAGGTTTTTTTTTTTTATATATAAATATATATATATATATTAAATATTTTTATAAATATAAATATATATATGTATACCTATATATATATAATTATTAATATATTAAATATTTATTTATATATAAATATATATCTATTTATTTATACATAAAATATATATAATATATGTATATTAAATATTTATATATATATATATATTTATGTAAATATATCGAATATATAAATATGTATATATATATTAAATATTTATTTATATATATATTAATGTAATAAATATATATATAATTATTAATATATTAAATATTTATATATATATAAATTAATATGTAGTTTTTTTTTTTACGTTAGTTATCTAAATATATGCTCTACTAGATTTTAGATAAGTTTATATATTCTGTAAACCAATAAGTTTTTATTGAATGACAAAAATTTGGAAAAATTTTTTCCAAAAATTTTTTCCGTTGAAATTTGCTATGATCTAAAAATCAATTTTTCAAAATTTTAAAATTTTGAAATTTTTGCAATTTTTTTGAAATTTTTTTCGTTCATACAATAGTCATATTAATATACATTGAAAATTATATATTTATATATATATTATATATGTATGTTAGTATTATAATTTAGCATTAAAGTAAAATTAAAAATACTAAAAATATAAATTTTAAAAGTTTCTTAATAAAAATATTATTAATGTTATCTTTATAAAAAATATTTTAAAGAAAAAAAAATTATTTAATAGAGTGCCTGAATAAAGGGTTATCTTGATAGGATAAATAATGTGTTTTTAACCTCTATTAAGGTCAGATTGCCCCCATCTGGCTTTTTTTCCAAATATTTTGGTACATTTCAAGGTCAGATTGCCCCCATCTGGCTTTTTTTCCAAATATTTTGGTACATTTCAAGGTCAGATTGCTCCCATCTGGCTTTTTTTCCAAATATTTTGGTACATTTCAAGGTCAGATTGCTCCCATCTGGCTTTTTTTCCAAATATG